GTGATTAATATTGACATAATAGAAGTAAGTGGATCAACCAAGTAGCCAAACTCTAAAGAAAAACCATTATTGATGGTCCAAGACCATACAGATTGATAGGCAAAATTGTTATTTAGTTGCTGAATAAAGAAATGGGCTGAAAAAAGCATAACTATACTTAATAATAAAACACTCGGAAAAGCCCACATACGGCGAAGATTTTTGGTTGCCGTTGGAAAAAGTAGAAGTCCTGCTCCTATTAACATAGGAACTGGAAGTGGAATGAACGGTATGATCCATGAATATTGATATGTATATTCCATAAAAAAATAAATAAAAAAAATTATCTTAATTAATTGTTTCTGATTCACCGGTTCTTATTTCTTTTCTTTTGAAAGCGATCGATTAATAAAAAAAATTAAGATATATAAAATAAAACTTAATATAGAATTTTCCAGCCTTAATTATTCGGAATCTTTCCAAACTACTTCAACTATTTCAAATGAAGATGAAGAGTTAGGGTTAGTCAAATGATATGAACAAGTTACGAGTGAAAAATAAATATGTACTTTGTTTATTATTAAGTTTCTTATTAATATTGAATTGAATTGTTAATATGAAATTTAAATTTTTAAGTAAAATTTTATGAAGATAAAAACTAAAAATTGCATTTTCGGTCTAATTATTACATATTAAAATAATTTTTTTATATCTATAGAGCAAGGATAAATAATGACAGCAAAAACTGTATTTTATACGAATCATAGGAACCATAACTTGACTCATAAAACCTATTTCCCATAAAACAAAACCTATTTATTGCAGTTTGGTTGGATTATTTTATTCCCAATCATTAACGAATTCATTTTAGAACTAATTGATTGTCTTCCATTACAATTACAATAAAAGCTATTTGTAGGAAATGCTATCCCACACTTTTTTTATGTAAAATAAAAACAGAGGGGCCAATAAAACGGCTTTTAGAAAGTCTTTTGTATATTTTAATCGATTAACTACATAGGCTCATTCGAGTTTGAAAATTAAGTGTACTTTTTCTTCGAACTTGACCAATTTAATTAATATAATAGAAAAAGGAAAATTATTAAAGTTTTTTTAGGAGAGGTATTGGGTTTTTAAACCTTTGGTTATTCGATGTATTTTATTACATGTAAGAGTGTAACATGACAAAAAAAGAAAGCAAACACGCAACCCCTTTGTTTGTATTTTTTTTATTTTAATTTATCAACTTCAATCTATTCTATTTGGCATAGTAGATCTTATTGTTCTTAGTAATATTTTAGACGATTTTTCCATAGACCTTGGGAGTGTAATTTAGAGAAAAACTAGATAGAGATATAGTAAAGAACAATTGATTTTGAACAATAGATGTCTTTCACATCCAACCGACGAACCTATTATCATTTTTTAATGGCAGTTCCAAAAAAGCGCACCTCTAGTTCAAAAAAACGTATTCGTAAAAATTGTTGGAAAAGGAAGGGGTATTGGGCAGCATTGAAAGCTTTTTCGTTAGCGAAATCTCTTTCTACCGGTAGCTCAAAAAGTTTTTTTTATGTGACAAATAAATAATAAACCAATAGACTAAATAATCTGGATCGGTCTAATTCGAAAAATAGTCTAATTTTTGTTAGAATTTTATTTATTTATATTATAAGTTTTTTTTCTAAAATTTAGAAGTTATCAAAATAATATAAATAATATCATAGTAAAAGTAAAATAATAGTGAAATAATCGAAATTACTATTTTTTTTTCATTTAATAAAACAAAAGAATTTCCCTTCTCTAATGTTTTAACCTGATCAATAACAATATTAAATTGAATTTATTTTGTTTTTTTAGTAGAAATAAGAATTCGGTTGTCTACAGAATTTCAAAAATGAATGGTATTCTTTTGTTTGAAAAAAGAATAAACGCAAGCACAAGGTTTCACCTTTGGTTTTGGTAGGCTTTATCATTTTCAAGATGGGGATTCTCACCTTCCCCATCGACTTGACTCGATAATCCATTTTTCTTTTTAGTTCTATCCATTCAAAATTATCTAGTTACAAACGTTCCGTTTTATTTTCAGGAGACTGTAGAGTAATAAACTACGAAACGAAAAATACCGTTCCATTGTTAGTTAAGTTAAAAAAACGGATACCCTAAAATGAAAATAATAAATAAATAATAAACAAAACGATTTGAAACAAACTTTTAGTCATCAATTTGAATGTTTCCTAAAAAAATATTGAATTAACCGCCTCAATCTCGACGATTGAATAAAAATAGGTTATTATGATTTCGAATAAGCCGCTATGGTGAAATCGGTAGACACGCTGCTCTTAGGAAGCAGTGCTAGAGCATCTCGGTTCGAGTCCGAGTAGCGGCATGGCTTTTTCTAAAAGAGTAAGCCCTATAATGAATTCAATTCCCGATTTCAATTCCTATAATTGAGGCTCCCCGTTTTTAATAATTTTTATGATATTTTCAACTTTAGAGCGTATATTAACTCATATATCCTTTTCAATCATTTCAATTGTAATTACAATTCATTTGATAACTTTATTAGTCGATGAAATCATAGGACTATATGATTCATCCGAAAAGGGGATGATAGCTACTTTTTTCTGCATAACAGGATTGTTAGTTACTCGTTGGATTTATTTTGGGCATTTACCATTAAGCGATTTATATGAATCATTAATTTTTCTTTCGTGGGGTTTTTCCATTATTCATATGATTCCGTATTTTAAAAAACAAAAAAACCATTTAAGCGCAATAACCGCGCCAAGTGCTATTTTTACCCAGGGTTTCGCTACTTCGGGTCTTTTAACTGAAATGCATCAATCCGCAATATTAGTACCTGCTCTCCAATCTCATTGGTTAATGATGCACGTAAGTATGATGGTATTGGGCTATGCAGCTCTTTTGTGTGGATCATTACTATCACTAGCTCTTCTAGTCATTACATTTCGAAAATTCATAAGGATTTTTAGTAAAAGCAATAATTTATTAACTGAGTTATTTTCCTTTGGTGAGATTCAATACGTGAATGAAAGAAACAATGTCTTACAAAACACTTCTTTGATTTCTTCTCAGAATTATTACAGGTATCAATTAATTCAACAATTGGATCGATGGAGTTATCGTATTATTAGTTTGGGGTTTATCCTTTTAACCATAGGTATTCTTTCGGGAGCAGTATGGGCTAATGAAGCATGGGGATCCTATTGGAATTGGGATCCAAAAGAGACTTGGGCATTTATTACTTGGACCGTATTTGCGATTTATTTACATATTCGAACAAATAAAAATTTTGAAAGTGTAAATTCTGCAATTGTGGCCTCAATGGGCTTTTTTATAATTTGGATATGCTATTTTGGAGTTAATCTATTAGGAATAGGGTTGCATAGTTATGGTTCATTTACATTACTATCTAATTGAATTGAATAAAGTACTTGACAACTAGAAGCATAGGACAGCGTACGTATATATATGAAAACCATCAAGAACCATTTGAATCATTCTATTTCCATTACTTGATTCAAATGGTTCTCAAAATGTCAAAAATATCTGGTTATATGGTTATAATAGAATTCCAATTTTTTATTTAACTTAAGAGCAGAAAAAAACTTTTTTTATTGTACAATGAACGATTTTAAAAATCATCGTATTTTATATTTTGGTTTATTCACAAAAACTATCTATAAAAATAATTCGATATAATAGCTTCGACCTTGTCAACTGATAATGCGAAAACGAAATCGGGATAAATACCAATACCTATTACAGGTAAAAGGATAGAAATCGAAACAAATAACTCTCGCGGTCCAGAATCAAAAAAATAAGAGTTGGGGGCATTAAAAAGCTTGTATCCATAGAACATCTGGCGTAACATAGATAATGAATAAATAGGAGTTAATATCATTCCAATTGCCATTACAAAAGTAATTAATACTTTTGTCATTAAAAGATATTTTTGGCTAGTAAGTATTCCAAAAAAAACTATCAATTCGGCAACAAAACCGCTCATGCCCGGTAATGCAAGCGAAGCCATTGATAAGATACTGAAAGTCGTGAATATTTTTGGAATTGCGATAGCCATTCCGCCCATTTCGTCGAGATAAACAAGTCGTATTCTATCATAACTCGTTCCGGCCAAGAAAAAAAGCGCAGCGCCAATAAATCCGTGAGAAATTATTTGTAAAACGGCCCCATTGAGCCCTGTATCGCTTATAGAACCAATTCCTATAATTATGAAACCCATATGAGATACAGAGGAATAGGCTATTCTTTTTTTTAAATTACGCTGACCGGGAGATGTTGAAGCTGCATAGATTATTTGAATTGTGCCTACTATCATCAACCAGGGAGAAAATATAGAATGGGCATGGGGTAATAATTCCATATTAATCCGAACCAATCCATACGCTCCCATTTTTAATAAGATTCCGGCTAAAAGCATACAAGTACTATAATGTGCCTCTCCATGGGTGTCTGGTAACCATGTGTGTAAGGGTATGATCGGTGATTTGACAGCAAAAGCAATAAGAAATCCAATATAGAATATTATTTCTAGTGCTACAGGATACGATTGATTAGCTGATGTTTCAAAATTTAATGTCGGCTCATTGGAACCATATAAACCAATACCTAGAACTCCCATTAATAAAAAAATGGAACCTCCGGCAGTGTACAAAATAAATTTTGTAGCTGAATACAAACGTTTCTTTCCCCCCCACATCGATAGAAGTAGATAAACGGGAATTAATTCTAACTCCCACATGATGAAAAAAAGTAAAAGGTCTTGAGAAGAAAAGGGTCCTATTTGACCGCTATACATTGCTAACATTAGGAAATTAAATAGTCGGGAATCTCGAGTAACGGGCCAAGCCGCTAAAGTAGCTAAAGTTGTGATAAATCCTGTCAGTAAAATGGGTCCTATAGAAATTCCATCTATTCCCAACCTCCAGTAAAAATCAAAAAAATTGATCCATTTATAATTCTCCGTTAGTTGCATTAACGGATCATCCAATTGGAAACGATAACCGAATGCATAGGTTGTTAGAAGGAGTTCGAGTATACATATACATACAGTATACCACCTTATTACCTTATTTCCTCTATGAGGAAGAAAGAAAATTAAGGAACCCGCGGATATTGGCAAAACTACAATTAGCGTTAACCAAGGAAAATTATTCATGGTAAAAACAAAATAAACTTGGACCAGAAAAACCCGTGCTCGAAATAAATATATTTTGAGCGCGGGTTTTTGTCGGTAAGGGTAAAAAAATCAAATGTATTCGAGTAGGGTTTTCTGGAACGTATTAATAAGCTAGACCCATACTTCGAGTTGTTTCATGCCATAAATAAACGCGAACACTCAAGAAATCCGTTGGGCAGGCGGATTCACATCTCTTACAACCAACACAGTCCTCTGTTCTTGGAGCAGAAGCTATTTGCTTAGCTTTACATCCGTCCCAAGGTATCATTTCTAATACATCGGTTGGGCAGGCTCGCACACATTGAGTACACCCTATACACGTATCATAAATCTTTACTGAATGTGACATTGAATCTATAAATTTTTGAACGTCAGAAATTTTCGATCTAGTAAACTTGTAAATGACTCATATATTTAGACACCAGATGAATCAATAATTTACCAGAAATTTGGAAACAATCTACTTCTGGATCGACTCGTGCGATAGAGCCAAGATACTTTGATTTCTTACATTTTCGAAAACATGGATTAGATTTAATGTATGGTCATTTAATTAGAATTTATGAATATTAAAATTTCAATGATTAATACAATACTACATTAATACAATACTACTTATTCAACAAATTCGATTGATTGATACGAGTGGATTTTCTGTTACGATAAATTGACGAAACAATAGCCGGTCCAATAGCTGCTTCAGCGGCGGCAATAGCTATAACAAAAATTGAGAAAACATTTCCTTTTAATTGCCGACTATCAAAAAAATCAGAAAATGTTACGAAATTTATATTAACCGCATTCAGTATAAGTTCAAGACACATAAGGGCTCTAACCATATTTCGGCTCGTGATCAATCCATAGATACCGATAGAAAATAAGTAGGCACTCAAAACAAGTACATGCTCGAGCATCATTGACTAACTCCTTATCAATTTTGATTCATTTCAATATGAACTGAACAACAATTCAACAGATTCAATTGACTAGAATATAAAGTCCGGAACAAAAGAATATATTGTATTGGTAATAGATTAAATAAAAGAATTTCTATTTTGGGTTTTAGACATAACCAATACCGATTTAAAAATTGAAGATAAAAAAATGTAATAACACAGAACAGAATTGAATTTGGATTACTGTTGCTAATTCTAGAGATTTATTACTGGCGCGCTACGGCAATTGCGCCTATCAAAGCGACTAAAAGAATTATCGAAATGAATTCAAATGGAAGAAAAAAATCTGTTGATAAATGAATTCCAATTTGTTGACTATTACTTATCAAATCTTGCTCTATAATCTGGTTTGATCTTGTAGTCCAAATAATCCCGTACCATGACGTATCCGTAATAGTAACCATTAGTAAAAAAAAAATACTTGTACACACTGGCAAAGTAAACCCGTCCCCAACAGTCCAAAGATTAAAATCTTTGTAATATTCTGAACCATTCATGAACATCACAGCAAATACAATTAAAACATTTATAGCTCCCACGTAAATAAGAAGTTGTGCAGCAGCTACAAAATAGGAGTTTAATAGAATATAGAATAAGGATATACAAACAAGAACCAGTCCCAATGAAAAGGCCGAATAAATGGGGTTGGTAAATAATACCACACCTATACCTCCTAGTATAAGACCCGATCCCAGAAAGACTAAAAGAAAATCATGTATTGGTCCAGGCAAATCCATTATATGTAAAATAAGAGATAAATAAATCAAAATATTTTTCATGACCTTATTGAGACCCGACCAGAATTTTTTTTTTCTAATTTTTGAGAAATTCCTAATTAAATCCTAAGGGATGTGACTACATGTAGGTACAACTATTGGGCTAATTTTATTCTTTATCTGAAGGAGTAGTTCTAATCCGAAACTTTAGATTTCGAAATCTATACAGATATATTAATTAATAGATTAATAGATTTTCAATCCAAATTAAGACTTGGTTCTTACCAACCAATCAATACTTGGAATTTGTAGTTATTGAACAAACAAAACGAAAGAACCCCTCATTTCTTTAAATTAGATCAAAACCGAACCTTAGTATTGTTAAAGTAATTGGAAATTGTTCTTTAATTAAGAGATTTACTTATTTTTTATTTGAGGCGAATTAAAAATTGTTCTAATTGTATAATCGTCAATTACGGACATTGGTAAACGACCCAAAGCAATTTGATTATAATTTAATTCGTGACGATCATAAGTAGAAAGTTCATATTCTTCAGTCATTGATAAACAATTTGTTGGACAATACTCAACACAATTACCACAAAATATACAGATTCCGAAATCAATACTGTAATTAAGTAATCGTTTCTTACGAATATCCGTTTCCAATTTCCAATCAACAACGGGTAGATCTATAGGACAGACGCGAACACATACTTCACAAGCAATACATTTATCAAATTCAAAATGAATTCGACCACGGAAACGCTCCGCGGTGATTAATTTTTCATAAGGATATTGAATAGTTACGGGTAAACGATTCGCGTGGGATAAAGTAATCATGAAACTTTGACCAATGTACCTTGCAGCCCGTACCGTTTGTTGACCATAATTAATGAACCCAGTTACCATAGAAAACATATCGTGAATATATATATATGAATAATTTTATGTTTGTTTATTTCTCTTGGTTGAGACAAGTTGTGAATATAAGATATTCCTTTACAGCGAAAAGAGTTGGAAAGAAGTTGTTAATAATAGATTACCGAGCGAGATAGGTAAAAGAAATTTCCATCCAAGATTTAAGAGTTGGTCCATTCTTAGCCTCGGCAAAGTCCATCTTGTTGTGATAGGAATGAACAAGAACAAATAAGTTTTAGCTAATGTAATAAAGATACCAATTGTCGCTCCAAAGACTCCACCCATTTTATTTATTTCAAAAAACTCAGAAACATATATGTCCGGAATAGAGATATTCCAACCTCCCAAGTAAAGAACTGTTACAAATAATGAAGAAACTAATAGGTTTAGATAGGAAGCAACATAAAATAAACCGAATTTGATACCCGAATATTCGGTTTGATAACCTGCTACTAATTCTTCTTCTGCTTCTGGTAAATCAAAAGGTAATCTCTCACATTCTGCTAGGGAAGAGATGAGAAAAATGATAAACCCTATAGGCTGACGCCACAAATTCCACCCCCCCAAACCGTATTTTGCTTGCGCCTCAACTATATCAATTGTACTTGAACTGTTAGATAATCATAGTCGGTGATACCATCACTGTTACCATCGCTATTACAGAACCGTACATGAGATTTTCACCTCATACGGCTCCTTGAAGGCCATAAATAAATCTAAGGGCCGGGTAAGTTTTATTTTGATTTTATTTTATCTTGATATGTTTGTAGGATGAATAAGATCAAACTTTATTGGACGGTCCAAAATTAGACCAATTGAATTCCGTCTGTTATAATTATTTAGTTTTTTATTTAATTTAAATTAAGTATTATTTTAATAATTAAATAAAAAAAACACAAAGTACTTCTGAATTGATCTCACCCCTTCTTTAAATAATTTTAACTCTTCTTTATTGAGTAATAACTTAATTCTTCAATAAAATACTTCTTGTAGAAATATCAATAACCCGTCTTTTTCACTTAAAAAAAATTCCATATTAATTCATGAATTATGATAAAAATTCTATATATATGAATATGGAAAAAGATAAAAAAGATTTTTTTTATTGGAATTGGGTTTCTTTCTCTTTTTTTTTTTTTTCGTTCCTATTCTTCTTTCTATTTCTGAGAAAAGGAGGGCTTACAAAATAAAGTAAAGGGTTTTTTCGTTCCCAATAGTTATGTATTTAATCGGTGGATAGGAGCATACTCTGGATTGGAATCGTGCCTTGGGGAGTACTGCCTAATAATTTCTACCAACTTTAAGCCCCAATTAGTATTCTTTGTTTGTATATTATGTCAAAATGTTCTTTTGGATAATTTCCATTTCCATTACAAATCCGTTACATATCTTGGTGTTTCTAACCATCCACACGTTTTTGTTCAACCCCCCGTTATGATAATACGTGTATGGTAATACATACAAATGATAGTGAAAACTCAATACGGTGGATCTTTTGAGCCCGCTTCAAGTCAGGATGACTAATCAACCAATCTTGGGGTAAACGGTTTCTTATGTTTATTTCCGCTTAACTCTTTAACTCTTATACATGGAAAATGAGACTCAATATTTTTACTGCGAATTTATATATTCTAAATTATCGTATTTATATATTATATATAAGCTGTTTTCTTTCACTCATATAACTATTTGATTTAATTCTTCAATCCGAATAATGAATAAAAAAAAATGAAGATATCTACTCTACTCAATTCATTCCACTACTTTCCTAGAATCATTCCACCACTTTCCTAGAAAGAAAGAATAAAGAAAAGTTTATGTCTATATATCAACGAATCGCACGTAGAGATATGGATAACACACATAAAGTTAATGGTATTTCATAACTAATCGATTGAGCAGCAGCTCGTAGACCACCTAAAAAGGAATATTTATTATTTGACCCGTATCCTGACATAAGAAGTCCAATGGGAGCAATACTTGAAATGGCAATCCATAAAAAAACACCAATATTGAGATCCGCTAAAACAAGGCGATAACCAAACGGAACTACTAAATAGCTTACTAAAATTGATATAACTGCTATGGATGGACCGATACTGAATAAACGAGTATCCCCTCTAGATGGAAAAAGATTTTCTTTGAAAAGAAGTTTTGTCCCATCTGCTAGAGCTTGAAGAACTCCCAAAGGGCCGGCGTATTCAGGTCCAATACGTTGTTGTATTCCCGCGGATATTTCTCTTTCTAACCATACAATTACCAGTACGCCTATTGTGATTCCCAATACAAGAGTCAAAATAGGAATAAATAACCATATAATTCCATAGACCTCTTTTAAAAATTCCAATCTAGAAAAAGAATCGATATCTTGTACTTTTGGTGTATCAATTATCATTTCAACGATCAACTTCTCCCATAATGATATCTATACTACCTAGTATTGTCATAATATCAGCCAATTTCATTCTTTTAACTAACTGAGGAAGAATTTGCAAATTAATAAAACCCGGCGGTCGAATTTTCCATCTCCAAGGAAACCCACTCCGATCCCCTATCAGAAAAATCCCCAATTCTCCTTTTGGGGCTTCGACTCTCACGTAAAGTTCTTGTTTCGGCAATTCAAATGTAGGAGAAGGTTTTTTACTAATAAAGCGATATTCAAAATCATTCCATTCTGAATTCCCTTCTCTATCAAAGTATCGGATTTCTAAATTCTCATATGGTCCCCCCGGAATTCCTTCGAGAGCCTGTTGAATAATTTTTATGGATTCTACCATTTCACCAATTCGGACTAGATAACGAGCCAATGAATCTCCTTCTTTTTGCCACTGTACTTCCCAATCAAATTCGTCGTAACACTCATACTGATCAACTTTACGAAGATCCCATTGTATTCCGGACGCTCGCAGCATTGGTCCCGATAAACCCCAATTTATTACTTCCTCTCGACCAATAATGCCTACCCCCTCGACTCGTTCTAAAAAAATTGGATTGCGTGTAATAAGTTGTTGATATTCAGCAACCCTTGTTAAAAAATAATTGCAGAAATCCAAACATTTATCTATCCAGCCATGAGGTAGATCAGCCGCTACTCCCCCGATCCGAAAATAATTATGCATCATTCTCATACCGGTGGCAGCTTCGAATAGATCATATACTAACTCTCTTTCTCTGAAAATATAGAAAAAAGGAGTCTGTGCACCAATATCCGCCATAAAAGGACCGAGCCATAACAGATGAGAAGCTATACGACTTAACTCCAACATAATTATTCTGATATAGCTGGCTCTTTTAGGTACTTGAATATTTCCCAGCTGTTCCGGTCCATTTACCGTTATTGCTTCTGTGAACATAGTAGCTAAATAATCCCAACGTGTTACATAAGGCAAATACTGTATAATTGTTCGGTTTTCCGCAATTTTTTCCATCCCTCGATGTAAATAACCCAATATTGGTTCACAGTCAATAACATCTTCACCATCTAGAGTAATGATAAGTCGAAGAACACCATGCATTGATGGATGGTGGGGACCCATATTGACTACCATGAGGTCTTTTCTTGTAGCTGGTATATTCATAGGTTTTTCCTTAATTCATTCTTTCATGAATTTCTGAAAACGAAAAAAAGTTCATTCAAATTCAAGATCTAATAAATCAAATAATTCAAAATGCCTCTTCAAATTAACGAGTTTTTAATTCCCGAATATCCAACCGATTAATTAATTCTTTATAACCCATTTTATTTTTCTTTGACAAATAAGATAGCAGTCGTTGGCGTTTTCCCAGAATTTTACGTAGACCTCTCTGAGATAAATAGTCTTTTTTGTGTAATTGTAAATGTGAAGTAAGTCTGCGTATCCTATTGGTGAAACTAAATATTTGAAATTCAACAGATCCCCTGTTTTCTTCTTTTTCTTCTTGTGAAATAACTGAGATGAATGAATTTTTTACCATAAAATGAAACCCCCTCTTTTTTTAAGATATTTTTGTTGATAGATATATTTATTGATCAGTAATAATAATGTCACTCGTTTTAGTTTGGTATAGACAATAATCTGAATTTTGTTATAAATTTCGGATTTTTTTAAATCAAATTGAATCAATCGGATTTTCATTTTAAAATCCGATTTGAAAAGGTATACATTTGAAAAGGTATACAAAAGGGTGGTTGTTTTCTGCACTCCCAAAAGATAAAAACTTAGTCCTACAATCAGAAGGTTTTATTGATTCATTTCTAGATCGAATTGATAGGTCATTGAATTAGTACCATGTATCAGAATGGAATGTAAGACAATGGATGTGTGCACCTCTTTGTCGTCATAGACCCGCTGTGATATGGGATGGGAAATATAGCAAAAATGGACTAGTAAAAAATTTTCAATCGCGGATACATATGTATCCTTACCATACCGAAACGACTGCCGTTATTGGTATCAAACCAATACCGATTCATACAAGCTAAATCTTCTAATCGATAATTGGGCCAAAGAAATAACTTTAATTTAATAAGTTTTTTTTTTAATCCTTTGCTTTTATCCAAACCCTGGCTGTTTACCTTATTTCCATTCCCCAATGCTGAATTTTTATGCATATCATTTCTATTCCTAGAATTGAAACAAATTAGAATTCTAAATTCTCTCCGAAGTCTGGGTGATAAAAGATTTTCAGGAACAAAAAAATCATAATTATTTTTATCTCTATTTCCAGTCATCTTTTGATATTTGGTAATTACTTTATCAGAATTCTTATCAACATGGTTTTTTTCTCGGTATTTTTGATTAATTTGGTGTTTACTTTGATGAACCAATGAAATACCAACGGTTTGATACATAATAAATTGTCCATCATTTTTTATAGATAGACGAATCGGTTCAATAATAAAAATTCCTCTTTTGATCAATTCTGTAAGAGTTAAATTTTTCTGAATCATCAGAATATCCAGACTCATTTCTCCCCTTTGAATAGAGGATATAGTTATTTCTCTTGGATTTATCAGTCTAAGCAGGAGACAATATACTTTGATGTTATTTATTATTTTTTTATTTAAAATATCATCCCATCGCAATTGAAAATGCAAATACCTTTTTAGCAAGAAATAAAACTCCGCTTTTGTATTGTTCTTGTATTGCTTTTTATTTTTATGTTTTTTCATGTCCGAGCCCATATAATCTTCTTCAACATCTTTTTCTTGGTTTGAAAGAGCGGATTCAAGGTTTGCTTGGTCCGCGGATTCTTTTTGACCTTTATTTCGTTTTTTTAATTCAAGAGATTTTTTTTCATTGGAGGATATAAAAGGATCTCTTTTTTTATTTCCAGCGATGTTTTTGTTTTCAATATCAGTAGCGTTTTCATTTATATTAGAATCTAAAAGAAGTAGTTTTATTGGTATAACCCACGGTTTAGTTTTATACAAATTATAAAGTATCAAAAATTCTGGGAAGAACCAATGTTCAAGATTTGATATGGGACGGTTTAATATTTCTTCATTCATTCCCATCCAATCCAAAAACCCTTTTTGATTGGATAGGTTGATTTCTTGATCTTGATGAATCGTGAGGTAAAAAGGATCTTTCTTTTTTATTTTATCAATTATTTGATAATTATTAAGCTTAGCCTTAGTAGATTTTTTATTACTGTCAGTATCAATATTGATCCAGGCTTCGATATCGATTTTCTTTCTAAGACAAAAATGGATAATTCTCCAATCAAAATATTTTCTATCCATATTTTTCTCCATATCTCTAATATCATCTTGTACTAGATCATTATTGATAGGGATAATAGGAAGACCTTCCATCATATTAAATAATTTTCGTTTATGTGTGTTGGAATTCGAAAAAGCTTCTTGGTTATTTTTTACGTGAAATGGCGATTCATAAATTGAAGAGTACTTCGTATCTTCAGAATTAATAGATTTATATGCTAACCGATCATATCTATATTGTTTTTTAAAACTCTCCTTTTGATTCAGTAATGAAGCCTTTTCCGATTTTTTTTGTTTTTCGTAGTGAATAAATTTCACTTTTTTAGATGAATTGCATAAATCCTTATTTTGATTCATACAGTGTTGATTGAATCTATTTCGCCATTTTTGTGTTACTAGTCTAGACCATCTAATCTGAGATATATCATATTGATAATGATTCCTTAACCAATTTGTCCATTGATTCATTCCAGACTTCTGACGATTCTTATGTTTTAATTGAGAATGAAAAAATTCTTGTGTTCCAACAAAAGAATCCTTTATTTCATTTTTAATAAAAAGGGCTGCTCCATAATATTGAAAGACAGATTTTAACTTATATAAATATAAATTAATAAATTGGGTTTGTGAGAGTTTGTAAAACACATAGGCTTGTGAAAAGTAGGATAAGTCACAAAAATTATTTAAATTCTTATTACTAATATTAGTATTATAAAGTGCCTTTTTTAGAGTCGAAATAAAGTGAATTAAACTTTGATTTGTTTTATCAATTTTTTCTTGATTTGTTTCATTATTGGTAATGTATTTATTAATAATTTTTTTTATTGATTCAAGAAATGTTTGTGTATTGATCCTAGGAATATTAATGATCCACAGAAAGATATCTATGTATACCCTTTCAATGAAAATTTTTAAAAAATAATGTGATTTGCGGATTAATCGAACATTTTTTCTTTTTAATATCTGCCAAATATTTTTTTGTGATTCCAACCTTTTATCATCATCACTTATTTTTATTTTGTTAGAACTAATATTTCGATCTGGAATTAGAAATCCCCCCCTTTTTTCATTTTTTATTTTTTCTATTTGATTTATGATTGTGTTTGTTCTATCAGTTAGATCCTGCATTTTTTTTTCTGTCAATGAATAATTTGTCCAATCCCGAGGTATAGTTTGAATGGACGATTCATGAATCATCAAATTACTGATTATCGAATCTTTTTTAGTTTTACTCAATTCAAATTCATATACTTTTCTTTTTCTCAATCCAAACAGGAGAATTGGGTTTATTTTTGCGAGTTCTTTTTTTATTTCTTTTAAAAACTGAATGCTTTTAATGACCCATTTTTTTGTTTCTTTTGAAACATTTAGAAACAATTTTGTTTTTTCTTTTAAAATTCTTAGAATTAGAAAGCATTTCTTTTTCAATTTTATAATTTTTATTTTGAGTTCTTTAAAAATGGGTTCAAAAAATGAAAGTTGTTTTCTGGGAGAATCAAAAGG